AAATCACGAGAATTTCTATTTTTCCTCGAATCAGTCATTGAGAGGTAAAGGATTAAATCCTTTTAAGAAAAAAAGTTTTTGATCGGAATATAAATTAAACCGAAAGACCCCTTAACTATTAAGGGGATTAATAGAACGAATCACACTTTTACCACTAAACTATACCCGCTACAATCTAATTATTGTATACAAATGGATCTTTTGTCGAACAGAGTAATTTGGCGTAATCAAAATAGGATCCTAAATGAATCATGAAAATTAGAGCGTTAACCTTATTTTTCTTGTTTGCGGGATTAAAGCAGGAAAAGAAGATTTAAATAATATAACTAAATTAAAAATGAAATAAGAAGTCCTTTGGAGTAATTTTAATAGAGACGGTTTACTAAAAGCACCAAAATCATAACATAAAAATGCGTTGTGTAAAAGTCCAGAGTTTCTTTTTTTTTTATTCTATTCCATTTTGTATTCTAAAAAATATAAATTAAAGTAGTTAAAGTAAAAAAAAAAGAATAAAATAGTAAATGAGACTTTCGAGTTGTTTGAATTTACTAACAAGTCTTTCTATTTTCAAATTCGATAAATAGTTTTATCTATCATTCGTTGGAACAAAAAGAGGGGCCTGGCTAGGTGTTGAGCTAGCCAGCCCGGCCGTGGGAGTAAAAGAAAAAGGGACCTTCGATCAAAATGAAAACAATTAAGTCTTTTTTTAGTTTTCTTTATATTGGATCCTTTCAGCTCTTACTTTATTTTATCTAAATGGAATTGCTGATAAAAGTGATACACATCTAAATCTATATTCTTCTATATATTAGAATATATTATTTTCTAATAAAAAGATCGAAAGAAAGCCTTTTTTAATCCTTACTTTATGTGTAATGTAACATAGTAAATTTTTTTTGAATTGGGAGAGATGGCTGAGTGGACGAAAGCGGCGGATTGCTAATCCGTTGTACGAGTTATTTGTACCGAGGGTTCGAATCCCTCTCTTTCCGCCTCCCTCGATGACTTTGTTATTTGAAGTTGATTTATCTTTCAAAATTTTCAAATAATTTTTTTATTCTTCACGTCCAGGATTACGCCCTGGATCATTAGATAGGAATCCAAAGATGAAGAGAGAAACAAAGAATATCACTACTGTGTAAACGAAAAGTTTGAGAGTAAGCATTACACAATCTCCAAGATCATTTTTTGGGAAAGAGGGGAATAGATCGTCTTTTTTTATACCACATATCCTATTTTGACACCATGAAATGAAGCGCTTTCTAGAAATAGAAAAATTTTTAATTTATAAAAATTATTTTGTCATAAGAGTCTTTCATTACTCAAATTTTATTTCATACCCAAAATTAGATATTCTCGAAGACTCTGATACTAATAGGATTAGTGTCTTTCACTGTAAAAGAAAGGGGGGTATGAATGGAGAAATGGGGTGATTCAGATTTTTCGCGTCTATCCAAGAGTTTCTTTGAATTGAGGATTCGTTATTGTAAGACTTATCTGATCCAATTGATAGAATTTTCGAAATAAATCATGAATTTTCTAAGATAATATTAAAGATCTCAGCGAAAACTTACAGCAGCTTGCCAAACAAAGGCTAAGAGAAAAAAAAACAGAGGGATGACTGGCATAATATCTACAATCGGATTCAAAAAAGCATAGGCCTCTGGCAATTTGGCGAAGATAAAATGACTCGAATAAAGAGCCGAATTAATACAGATCAAACTAAAGATATTAAGCATAACAGGCATTTTGTTCTTGGAGATAATTGCATTTTGATTGAGTTATTGATATGAAGTAAAAATGAAGAAAGTAAGGTATACAAAATTATTCTTTTTCATTGAATTCACCCAATCAAAACCCCTCCCATTCTCAAATAGAATAGAAGAAGTTCGGCTTTCATACAATATCTTAATTGAATTATATGTAATGATCAATAAATTCAATTTTATTCTATATTTTTATTCTAATACTAACTAACTATATACGTATCAAAATCTTAGCAAGAATATATTCTCTAAATTCTATATTTGGACCGGAATTGACGATCAACTAATACTAGTATTATTCTTTATTAGTGTCGAATAGAAATTTAAATGGGGCGTGGCCAAGTGGTAAGGCAACGGGTTTTGGTCCCGGTATTCGGAGGTTCGAATCCTTCCGTCCCAGATCATATTTCATTCTAAATCTAAATTTGATTAGAATAAGAATAAGATTCTTGTAAACAACTTTCTGTTTATGTTTAAAGGTCTAATATGGAATAGAATGTGATTCCTATTTCTGATTATTCTCTAAATAAATCTTTTTTTTTTGACAAACTCGAACTGCATCGAGTTCAAATGACATGTGGAGACACCTAAATGAGATTTCTTTGTAATCCAAGTAAGATAGGCATATAAAGCACAATCCAAGGATTTTTATTAAAAAATCGAGTGCTTTGTTTTTGATTATATGTTTACTTTGCTCCTATTGAGTATTGAAGAAAGTTATTTACTTCGAAAAACCGTTCATCCGATATTGAATTTTCAATGATGCATATGCATTTTGTGCGAAAGAACCTATCTTTCTTAGATCTTATTTTCTATTTTTTTAAATTCATTTTGTGCATCTCTTCATTTCAGGAGTTATTGGTACTATAATTGAATTTAATTAAGGGGATCTCCTTCTTTCTTAAGGCTCGGTTAGGGTAAAATAATAAAAAGTAAAGGGAATAAGCACTTAATCTATACTTATTCGGCTTTGTACCTATATAAGATAGCCAGCATCCCGAAAAAAGGGGGGTATCCCTCCCTTTTTTTATTTATTATGATTTTTCATTCTTGGGGAGTAGATCGAAGTTAATTAGCAAGGGCAAGTATTAAGTTAAATATCTTTGTCTATCCAAATTTCATTAATAAACAATCAAATTACGCGATCTAGTTTATTTTAACCTTTAGGTATTTCGTGTTTGACTCTAATGAATAATTAGAAATCGATGGAAGGAGCGGGAAAATTGAGATAAATGGATTCATTCATTCTATTCACTTTACTTTCATTCCTTTATTTCTTTTATGACAATCTTATAGACTTATAGAAAGATTACTGAATATCAAGTTAAACAAAATATGAAAACCCGTATATAAAATGAGGAAATGCATAGTCTATATGTATATATTGTTATTGTTCTATTTCATTGAGCGTCGTTTTTCGTTGTGAAACAAGAATTTTGTGATTTCTTAAATTGAAAATGAAAATTTCAATATCTAACAATATTTAACATAGAATATCTATAAGAGTGACAATCGTTCAATCTATCTGATAGATATAGATAGGAACTATTCTTTTAGCTATTTGATAAAATAAGAATCGAAAGAATAAGGACTAAAATCTTCCCTACCATCAGTCTTTTTTATTTATTTCATAAAAATAAACAACAAATTTTATTTATTGATTTGTTGTTTGATACGTTTATTGGCTTTAAATTTTAATTATTGGTGATTCAATTCCAAAAGAAATAGAGAAATTTTTTATGATGATCAAATTTGATTCGTACTCTAAAACTTTATTCAAATAATAATATCTAAAGTAGGAAAGTTAATTATAAACTCATTAATTTTCATGATTCTTTATGAATGAAATCTTTTATATTTTAAAGTTTAAAGGTGTGCGCGGTTGGTGAATCTATATTTTTGAGTTATTTGTAGATATTCAAAAAGAATTAAGTTATTCATTTTTTTATTTCTATTTTAGAATCTAATAATTGATTTTGATAATTAAAAAAATCTTGCATTTATACTATAACGATAAAATTGGGGTTATGTTGAATTCGTGCTAAAACGTCTTCAGAAATATTTCTATCCATCTATCTAGAAGAAAGGTGATAGATTACTATGTACCGAATGAACCAATGATTATTCACGATTCCATAATTGAATCAATTCCATACCGGTTCCAAATTATAGAAATGTTATGGTAAAACTTCGTTTGAAACGATGTGGTAGAAAGCAACGTGCGGCTTGAAAGACATGATCCGTTGTGGACTTACATCCACCATTTTATATAAGGATGAAGGTGCTCTTGGCTCGACATCATTTATATTTCTTCTGTTTTACTAGAAACCTCGTTGGGTTGTAATGTAAATAGTCCATGATGGAGCTCGGGTCGAAAGTATTGATTCATTTCTCAGGGGCAAAGATCTAGGGTTAATGTCAATCAATAAATTGGAAGAACTTCGTAAGTATATCTTCGATAGAGAAATTGAAAGGGTTTCACGTTTCTAATCTAATAAAAAATTCTTGGAATTGAAAAAACTCTTTTCATACAAAGTGTATTACATGAGAATCAACCTTTTCTATGATTCTTTACTTTTACTATAAATCAATCGCAAAAAAGGGTATGTTGCTGCCATTTTGAAAAGATTAAGAATCACCGAAGTTATGTCTAAACCCAATGATTTAAAACAAAGATTAAAGGATCCCAAAACAAGAAAATACCCTTTCCATTGTTTCTATAACTAGACCATAATAAAAATAAAAATCGATTTGAAACGAAACAAACAAAAAGAAAGGGGGTTTAAAGACCGCTCAATAAATGAAATGCGTAAAAATTTTCCTTTGAGCCACTTGAGAGTTATCTAACTTGAGTTATGAGTACAAATGATTTTTTTTTCAGGAAGTAAAAATAAAAAAAAAAAGAGGGATTTAAACCATAATCTAATTCATCTAACCATTTTATAGACCCATTTGTGATTGTATGTAATTCTATACATAAATAGAACTTAGAATCATTTTTTCGCGAGCCGTACGAGGAGAAAACTTCCTATACGTTTCTAGGGGGGTTATTCATCTACATCTATCCCACTGAGCCGTCTATCGAATCGTTGCAATTGATGTTCGGTCCCGAAGAGAAGGAAGAGATCTTCGGAAAGTTGGTTTTTATGATCCGATAAAGAATCAAATAGATTTAAATGTTACTGCTATTCTATATTTCCTTGAGAAAGGTGCTCAACCTACAGAAACGGTTCA